TGAAAGAGTATACATAGATATCTTTCTGTGGATCATTAATATTCCTAGGATCAATACACAACCATTTCTTGAATCAATAAAAAAAATTATTAATAAATACATTACCAATAATGAAACAACTCAAGAAAAAATTGATAAAACAAATCAAAGTTTAATTCACTTTATTTCGACTCTAAAAAAGGCACTTTATAATACTAATATTAGTAATAAGAATGCAAATAATTTTTGTGACTTATCCTACTTTTCACAAGCCTATGTATTTTACAAACTCTCACAAACCCAATTTATTAATTTCTATTTATATAAGTTAAAATCTGTCTTTCAATATAATGGAGCAGCCCTTTTTATTAAAAATGAAATAAAGGATTCTTTTGTTGGAACACAAGAATTGTTTCATTCTCAATTAAAACATAAGAATCGTCAGAAGTCTGGAATGAATCAATGGACAAATTGGTTAAGGAATCATTATCAATATGATATATCTCAGATTAGATGGTCTAGACTAGTAACACAAAAATGGCGAAATAGATTCAATCAACACTGTATGAATCAAAATAAGGATTTATGCAATTCATCTAAAAAAATGAAATTTATTCACTACGAAAAACAAAAAAATTTGGAAAAGGCTTCATTACTAAATCAAAAGGAGAGTTTTAAAAAACAATATAGATATGATCGGTTAGCATATAAATCTATTAATTCTGAAGATACGAAGTACTCTTCAATTTATGAATCGCCATTTCATGTAAAAAATAACCAAGAAGTTTTTTCGAATTCCAACACACATAAACGAAAATTATTTAATATGATGGAAGGTATTCCTATTATCCCTATCAATAATGATCTAGTACAAGATGATATTAGAGATATGGAGAAAAATATGGATAGAAAATATTTTGATTGGAGAATTATCCATTTTTGTCTTAGAAAGAAAGTCGATATCGAAGCCTGGATCAATATTGATACTGACAGTAATAAAAAATCTACTAAGGCTAAGCTTAATAATTATCAAATAATTGATAAAATAAAAAAGAAAGATCCTTTTTACCTCACGATTCATCAAGATCAAGAAATCAACCTATCCAATCAAAAAGGGTTTTTGGATTGGATGGGAATGAATGAAGAAATATTAAATCGTCCCATATCAAATCTTGAACATTGGTTCTTCCCAGAATTTTTGATACTTTATAATTTGTATAAAACTAAACCGTGGGTTATACCAATAAAATTACTTCTTTTAGATTCTAATATAAATGAAAACGCTACTGATATTGAAAACAAAAGCATCGCTGGAAATAAAAAAAGAGATCCTTTTATATCCTCCAATGAAAAAAAATCTCTTGAATTAAAAAAACGAAATAAAGGTCAAAAAGAATCCGCGGACCAAGCAAACCTTGAATCCGCTCTTTCAAACCAAGAAAAAGATGTTGAAGAAGATTATATGGGCTCGGACATGAAAAAACATAAAAATAAAAAGCAATACAAGAACAATACAAAAGCGGAGTTTTATTTCTTGCTAAAAAGGTATTTGCATTTTCAATTGCGATGGGATGATATTTTAAATAAAAAAATAATCAATAACATCAAAGTATATTGTCTCCTGCTTAGACTGATAAATCCAAGAGAAATAACTATATCCTCTATTCAAAGGGGAGAAATGAGTCTGGATATTCTGATGATTCAGAAAAATTTAACTCTTACAGAATTGATCAAAAGAGGAATTTTTATTATTGAACCGATTCGTCTATCTATAAAAAATGATGGACAATTTATTATGTATCAAACCATTGGTATTTCATTGGTTCATCAAAGTAAACACCAAATTAATCAAAAATACCGAGAAAAAAACCATGTTGATAAGAATTCTGATGATAAGAATTCTGATAAAGTCATTACCAAATATCAAAAGATGACTGGAAATAGAGATAAAAATAATTATGATTTGTTTGTTCCTGAAAATCTTTTATCACCCAGACTTCGGAGAGAATTTAGAATTCTAATTTGTTTCAATTCTAGGAATAGAAATGATATGCATAAAAATTCAGCATTGGGGAATGGGAATAAGGTAAACGGCCAGGGTTTGGATAAAAGCAAAGGATTAAAAAAAAAACTTATTAAATTAAAGTTATTTCTTTGGCCCAATTATCGATTAGAAGATTTAGCTTGTATGAATCGGTATTGGTTTGATACCAATAACGGCAGTCGTTTCGGTATGGTAAGGATACATATGTATCCGCGATTGAAAATTTATTACTAGTCCATTTTTGCTATATTTCCCATCCCATATCACAACGGGTCTATGACGACAAAGAGGTGCACACATCCATTGTCTTACATTCCATTCTGATACATGATACTAATTCAATGACCTATCAATTCGATCTAGAAATGAATCAATAAAACCTTCTGATTGTAGGACTAAGTTTTTATCTTTTGGGAGTGCAGAAAACAACCACCCTTTTGTATACCTTTTCAAATCGAATTTTAAAATTAAAATCGGATTGATTCAATTTGATTTAAAAAAATCCGAAATTTATAACGAAATTCAGATTATTGTCTATACCAAACTAAAACGAGTGACATTATTATTACTGATCAATAAATATATCTATCAACAAAAATATCTTAAAAAAAGAGGGGGTTTCATTTTATGGTAAAAAATTCATTCATCTCAGTTATTTCACAAGAAGAAAAAGAAGAAAACTGGGGATCTGTTGAATTTCAAATATTTAGTTTCACCAATAGGATACGAAGACTTACTTCACATTTACAATTACACAAAAAAGACTATTTATCTCAGAGAGGTCTACGTAAAATTCTGGGAAAACGCCAACGACTGCTATCTTATTTGTCAAAGAAAAATAAAATGGGTTATAAAGAATTAATTAATCGGTTGGATATTCGGGAATTAAAAACTCGTTAATTTGAAGAGGCATTTTGAATTATTTGATTTATTAGATCTTGAATTTGAATGAACTTTTTTTCGTTTTCAGAAATTCATGAAAGAATGAATTAAGGAAAAACCTATGAATATACCAGCTACAAGAAAAGACCTCATGGTAGTCAATATGGGTCCCCACCATCCATCAATGCATGGTGTTCTTCGACTTATCATTACTCTAGATGGTGAAGATGTTATTGACTGTGAACCAATATTGGGTTATTTACACCGAGGGATGGAAAAAATTGCGGAAAACCGAACAATTATACAATATTTGCCTTATGTAACACGTTGGGATTATTTAGCTACTATGTTCACAGAAGCAATAACGGTAAATGGGCCGGAACAGCTGGGAAATATTCAAGTACCTAAAAGAGCCAGCTATATCAGAATAATTATGTTGGAGTTGAGTCGTATAGCTTCTCATCTGTTATGGCTCGGTCCTTTTATGGCGGATATTGGTGCACAGACTCCTTTTTTCTATATTTTCAGAGAAAGAGAATTAGTATATGATCTATTCGAAGCTGCCACCGGTATGAGAATGATGCATAATTATTTTAGGATCGGGGGAGTAGCGGCTGATCTACCTCATGGCTGGATAGATAAATGTTTGGATTTCTGCAATTATTTTTTAACAAGGGTTGCTGAATATCAACAACTTATTACACGCAATCCAATTTTTTTAGAACGAGTCGAGGGGGTAGGCATTATTGGTCGAGAGGAAGTAATAAATTGGGGTTTATCGGGACCAATGCTGCGAGCGTCCGGAATACAATGGGATCTTCGTAAAGTTGATCAGTATGAGTGTTACGACGAATTTGATTGGGAAGTACAGTGGCAAAAAGAAGGAGATTCATTGGCTCGTTATCTAGTCCGAATTGGTGAAATGGTAGAATCCATAAAAATTATTCAACAGGCTCTCGAAGGAATTCCGGGGGGACCATATGAGAATTTAGAAATCCGATACTTTGATAGAGAAGGGAATCCAGAATGGAATGATTTTGAATATCGCTTTATTAGTAAAAAACCTTCTCCTACATTTGAATTGCCGAAACAAGAACTTTATGTGAGAGTCGAAGCCCCAAAAGGAGAGTTGGGGATTTTTCTGATAGGGGATCGGAGTGGTTTTCCTTGGAGATGGAAAATTCGACCGCCGGGTTTTATTAATTTGCAAATTCTTCCTCAGTTAGTTAAAAGAATGAAATTGGCTGATATTATGACAATACTAGGTAGTATAGATATCATTATGGGAGAAGTTGATCGTTGAAATGATAATTGATACACCAAAAGTACAAGATATCGATTCTTTTTCTAGATTGGAATTTTTAAAAGAGGTCTATGGAATTATATGGTTATTTATTCCTATTTTGACTCTTGTATTGGGAATCACAATAGGCGTACTGGTAATTGTATGGTTAGAAAGAGAAATATCCGCGGGAATACAACAACGTATTGGACCTGAATACGCCGGCCCTTTGGGAGTTCTTCAAGCTCTAGCAGATGGGACAAAACTTCTTTTCAAAGAAAATCTTTTTCCATCTAGAGGGGATACTCGTTTATTCAGTATCGGTCCATCCATAGCAGTTATATCAATTTTAGTAAGCTATTTAGTAGTTCCGTTTGGTTATCGCCTTGTTTTAGCGGATCTCAATATTGGTGTTTTTTTATGGATTGCCATTTCAAGTATTGCTCCCATTGGACTTCTTATGTCAGGATACGGGTCAAATAATAAATATTCCTTTTTAGGTGGTCTACGAGCTGCTGCTCAATCGATTAGTTATGAAATACCATTAACTTTATGTGTGTTATCCATATCTCTACGTGCGATTCGTTGATATATAGACATAAACTTTTCTTTATTCTTTCTTTCTAGGAAATGTGGTGGAATGAATTGAGTAGAGTAGATATCTTCATTTTTTTTTATTAATTATTCGGATTTCGGATTGAAGAATTAAATCAAATAGTTATATGAGTGAAAGAAAACAGCTTATATATAAATAAGTATAAATAAGATAATTTAGAATATATAAATTCGCAGTAAAAATATTGAGTCTCATTTTCCATGTATAAGAGTTAAAGAGTTAAGCGGAAATAAACATAAGAAACCGTTTACCCCAAGATTGGTTGATTAGTCATCCTGACTTGAAGCGGGCTCAAAAGATCCACCGTATTGAGTTTTCACTATCATTTGTATGTATTACCATACACGTATTATCATAACGGGGGGTTGAACAAAAACGTGTGGATGGTTAGAAACACCAAGATATGTAACGGATTTGTAATGGAAATGGAGATTATGTAAATTATCCAAAAGAACATTTTGACATAATATACAAACAAAGAATACTAATTGGGGCTTAAAGTTGGTAGAAATTATTAGGCAGTACTCCCCAAGGCACGATTCCAATCCAGAGTATGCTCCTATCCACCGATTAAATACATAACTATTGGGAACGAAAAAACCCTTTCCTTTATTTTGTAAGCCCTCTTTTTCTCAGAAATAGAAAGAAGAATAGGAACGAAAAAAAAAAGAGAGAAAGAAACCCAATTCCAATAAAAAAAAATCTTTTTGATCTTTTTCCATATTCATATATATAGAATTTGTATCATAATTCATGAATTAATATGGAATTTTTTTTAAGTGAAAAAGACGGGTTATTGATATTTCTACAAGAAGTATTTTATTGAAGAATTAAGTTATTACTCAACAAAGAAGAATTTGAATTATTAAAGAAGGGGTGAGATCAATTCAGAAGTACTTTGTGTGTTTTTTTTTATTTAATTATTAAAATAATAATTAATTAAATAAAAAACTAAATAATTATAACAGACAGAATTCAATTGGTCTAATTTTGGACCGTCCAATAAAGTTTGATCTTATTCATCCTACAAACATATCAAGATAAAATCAAAATAAAACTTACCCGGCCCTTAGATTTATTTATGGCCTTCAAGGAGCCGTATGAGGTGAAAATCTCATGTACGGTTCTGTAATAGCGATGGTAACAGTGATGGTATCACCGACTATGATTATCTAACAGTTCAAGTACAATTGATATAGTTGAGGCGCAATCAAAATACGGTTTGGGGGGGTGGAATTTGTGGCGTCAGCCTATAGGGTTTATCATTTTTCTCATCTCTTCCCTAGCAGAATGTGAGAGATTACCTTTTGATTTACCAGAAGCAGAAGAAGAATTAGTAGCAGGTTATCAAACCGAATACTCGGGTATCAAATTCGGTTTATTTTATGTTGCTTCCTATCTAAACCTATTAGTTTCTTCATTATTTGTAACAGTTCTTTACTTGGGAGGTTGGAATATCTCTATTCCGGACATATATGTTTCTGAGTTTTTTGAAATAAATAAAATGGGTGGAGTCTTTGGAGCGACAATTGGTATCTTTATTACATTAGCTAAAACTTATTTGTTCTTGTTCATTCCTATCACAACAAGATGGACTTTGCCGAGGCTAAGAATGGACCAACTCTTAAATCTTGGATGGAAATTTCTTTTACCTATCTCGCTCGGTAATCTATTATTAACAACTTCTTCCCAACTCTTTTCGCTGTAAAGGAATATTCTATATTCACAACTTGTCTCAACCAAGAGAAATAAACAAACATAAAATTATTCATATATATTCACGATATGTTTTCTATGGTAACTGGGTTCATGAATTATGGTCAACAAACAGTACGGGCTGCAAGGTACATTGGTCAAAGTTTCATGATTACTTTATCCCACGCAAATCGTTTACCCGTAACTATTCAATATCCTTATGAAAAGTTAATCACCGCGGAGCGTTTCCGTGGTCGAATTCATTTTGAATTTGATAAATGTATTGCTTGTGAAGTATGTGTTCGCGTATGTCCTATAGATCTACCCGTTGTTGATTGGAAATTGGAAACGGATATTCGCAAGAAACGATTACTTAATTACAGTATTGATTTCGGAATCTGTATATTTTGTGGTAATTGTGTTGAGTATTGTCCAACAAATTGTTTATCAATGACTGAAGAATATGAACTTTCTACTTATGATCGTCACGAATTAAATTATAATCAAATTTCTTTGGGTCGTTTACCAATGTCAGTAATTGACGATTATACAATTAGAACAATTTTTAATTCGCCTCAAATAAAAAATAAGTAAATCTCTTAATTAAAGAATAATTTCCAATTACTTTAACAATACTAAGGTTCGGTTTTGATCTAATTTAAAGAAATTAGGGGTTCTTTCGTTTTGTTTGGTCAATAACTACAAATTCCAAGTATTGATTGGTTGGTAAGAACCAAGTCTTAATTTGGATTGAAAATCTATTAATCTATAATCTATTAATTAATATATCTGTATATATTTCGAAATCTAAAGTTTCGGATTAGAACTACTCCTTCAGATAAAGAATAAAATTAGCCCAATAATTGTACCTACATTTAGTCATATCCCTTAGGATTTAATTAGGAATTTCTCAAAAATTAGAAAAAAAAATTTCTGGTCGGGTCTCAATAAGGTCATGAAAAACATTTTGATTTATTTATCTCTTATTTTACATATAATGGATTTGCCTGGACCAATACATGATTTTCTTTTAGTCTTTCTGGGATCGGGTCTTATACTAGGAGGTATAGGTGTGGTATTATTTACCAACCCCATTTATTCCGCCTTTTCATTGGGACTGGTTCTTGTTTGTATATCCTTATTCTATATTCTATTAAACTCCTATTTTGTAGCTGCTGCACAACTTCTTATTTACGTGGGAGCTATAAATGTTTTAATTGTATTTGCTGTGATGTTCATGAATGGTTCAGAATATTACAAAGATTTTAATCTTTGGACTGTTGGGGACGGGTTTACTTTGCCAGTTTGTACAAGTATTTTTTTTTTACTAATGGTTACTATTACAGATACGTCATGGTACGGGATTATTTGGACTACAAGATCAAACCAGATTATAGAGCAAGATTTGATAAGTAATAGTCAACAAATTGGAATTCATTTATCAACAGATTTTTTTCTTCCATTTGAATTCATTTCGATAATTCTTTTAGTCGCTTTGATAGGCGCAATTGCCGTAGCGCGCCAGTAATAAATCTCTAGAATTAGCAACAGTAATCCAAATTCAATTCTGTTCTGTGTTATTACATTTTTTTATCTTCCATTTTTAAATCGGTATTGGTTATGTCTAAAATCCAAAATAGAAATTCTTTTATTTAATCTATTACCAATACAATATATTCTTTTGTTCCGGACTTTATATTCTAGTCAATTGAATCTGTTGAATTGTTGTTCAGTTCATATTGAAATGAATCAAAATTGATAAGGAGTTAGTCAATGATGCTCGAGCATGTACTTGTTTTGAGTGCCTACTTATTTTCTATCGGTATCTATGGATTGATCACGAGCCGAAATATGGTTAGAGCCCTTATGTGTCTTGAACTTATACTGAATGCGGTTAATATAAATTTCGTAACATTTTCTGATTTTTTTGATAGTCGGCAATTAAAAGGAAATGTTTTCTCAATTTTTGTTATAGCTATTGCCGCCGCTGAAGCAGCTATTGGACCGGCTATTGTTTCGTCAATTTATCGTAACAGAAAATCAACTCGTATCAATCAATCGAATTTGTTGAATAAGTAGTATTGTATTAATCATTGAAATTTTAATATTCATAAATTCGAATTAAATGACCATACATTAAATCTAATCCATGTTTTCGAAAATGTAAGAAATCAAAGTATCTTGGCTCTATCGCATGAGTCGATCCAGAAGTAGATTGTTTCAAAATTTCTGGTAAATTATTGATTCATCTGGTGTCTAAATATATGAGTCATTTACAAGTTTACTAGATCGAAAATTTCTGACGTTCAAAAATTTATAGATTCAATGTCACATTCAGTAAAGATTTATGATACGTGTATAGGGTGTACTCAATGTGTGCGAGCCTGCCCAACCGATGTATTAGAAATGATACCTTGGGACGGATGTAAAGCTAAGCAAATAGCTTCTGCTCCAAGAACAGAGGACTGTGTTGGTTGTAAGAGATGTGAATCTGCCTGCCCAACGGATTTCTTGAGTGTTCGCGTTTATTTATGGCATGAAACAACTCGAAGTATGGGTCTAGCTTATTAATACGTTCCACAAAACCCTACTCGAATACATTTGATTTTTTTACCCTTACCGACAAAAACCCGCGCTCAAAATATATTTATTTCGAGCACGGGTTTTTCTGGTCCAAGTTTATTTTGTTTTTACCATGAATAATTTTCCTTGGTTAACGCTAATTGTAGTTTTGCCAATATCCGCGGGTTCCTTAATTTTCTTTCTTCCTCATAGAGGAAATAAGGTAATAAGGTGGTATACTATATGTATATGTATACTCGAACTCCTTCTAACAACCTATGCATTCGGTTATCGTTTCCAATTGGATGATCCGTTAATGCAACTAACGGAGAATTATAAATGGATCAATTTTTTTGATTTTTACTGGAGGTTGGGAATAGATGGAATTTCTATAGGACCCATTTTACTGACAGGATTTATCACAACTTTAGCTACTTTAGCGGCTTGGCCCGTTACTCGAGATTCCCGACTATTCCATTTCCTAATGTTAGCAATGTATAGCGGTCAAATAGGACCCTTTTCTTCTCAAGACCTTTTACTTTTTTTCATCATGTGGGAGTTAGAATTAATTCCCGTTTATCTACTTCTATCGATGTGGGGGGGAAAGAAACGTTTGTATTCAGCTACAAAATTTATTTTGTACACTGCCGGAGGTTCCATTTTTTTATTAATGGGAGTTCTAGGTATTGGTTTATATGGTTCCAATGAGCCGACATTAAATTTTGAAACATCAGCTAATCAATCGTATCCTGTAGCACTAGAAATAATATTCTATATTGGATTTCTTATTGCTTTTGCTGTCAAATCACCGATCATACCCTTACACACATGGTTACCAGACACCCATGGAGAGGCACATTATAGTACTTGTATGCTTTTAGCCGGAATCTTATTAAAAATGGGAGCGTATGGATTGGTTCGGATCAATATGGAATTATTACCCCATGCCCATTCTATATTTTCTCCCTGGTTGATGATAGTAGGCACAATTCAAATAATCTATGCAGCTTCAACATCTCCCGGTCAGCGTAATTTAAAAAAAAGAATAGCCTATTCCTCTGTATCTCATATGGGTTTCATAATTATAGGAATTGGTTCTATAAGCGATACAGGGCTCAATGGGGCCGTTTTACAAATAATTTCTCACGGATTTATTGGCGCTGCGCTTTTTTTCTTGGCCGGAACGAGTTATGATAGAATACGACTTGTTTATCTCGACGAAATGGGCGGAATGGCTATCGCAATTCCAAAAATATTCACGACTTTCAGTATCTTATCAATGGCTTCGCTTGCATTACCGGGCATGAGCGGTTTTGTTGCCGAATTGATAGTTTTTTTTGGAATACTTACTAGCCAAAAATATCTTTTAATGACAAAAGTATTAATTACTTTTGTAATGGCAATTGGAATGATATTAACTCCTATTTATTCATTATCTATGTTACGCCAGATGTTCTATGGATACAAGCTTTTTAATGCCCCAAACTCTTATTTTTTTGATTCTGGACCGCGAGAGTTATTTGTTTCGATTTCTATCCTTTTACCTGTAATAGGTATTGGTATTTATCCCGATTTCGTTTTCGCATTATCAGTTGACAAGGTCGAAGCTATTATATCGAATTATTTTTATAGATAGTTTTTGTGAATAAACCAAAATATAAAATACGATGATTTTTTAAATCGTTCATTGTACAATAAAAAAAGTATTTTTCTGCTCTTAAGTTAAATAAAAAATTGGAATTCTATTATAACCATATAACCAGATATTTTTGACATTTTCGAGAACCATTTGAATCAAGTAATGGAAATGAAATGATTCAAATGGTTCTTGATGGTTTTCATATATATACGTAGGCTGTCCTATGCTTCTAGTTGTCAAGTACTTTATTCAATTCAATTAGATAGTAATGTAAATGAACCATAACTATGCAACCCTATTCCTAATAGATTAACTCCAAAATAGCATATCCAAATTATAAAAAAGCCCATTGAGGCCACAATTGCAGAATTTACACTTTCAAAATTTTTATTTGTTCGAATATGTAAATAAATCGCAAATACGGTCCAAGTAATAAATGCCCAAGTCTCTTTTGGATCCCAATTCCAATAGGATCCCCATGCTTCATTAGCCCATACTGCTCCCGAAAGAATACCTATGGTTAAAAGGATAAACCCCAAACTAATAATACGATAACTCCATCGATCCAATTGTTGAATTAATTGATACCTGTAATAATTCTGAGAAGAAATCAAAGAAGTGTTTTGTAAGACATTGTTTCTTTCATTCACGTATTGAATCTCACCAAAGGAAAATAACTCAGTTAATAAATTATTGCTTTTACTAAAAATCCTTATGAATTTTCGAAATGTAATGACTAGAAGAGCTAGTGATAATAATGATCCACACAAAAGAGCTGCATAGCCCAATACCATCATACTTACGTGCATCATTAACCAATGGGATTGGAGAGCAGGTACTAATATTGCGGATTGATGCATTTCAGTTAAAAGACCCGAAGTAGCGAAACCCTGGGTAAAAATAGCACTTGGCGCGGTTATTGCGCTTAAATGGTTTTTTTGTTTTTTAAAATACGGAATCATATGAATAATGGAAAAACCCCACGAAAGAAAAATTAATGATTCATATAAATCGCTTAATGGTAAATGCCCAAAATAAATCCAACGAGTAACTAACAATCCTGTTATGCAGAAAAAAGTAGCTATCATCCCCTTTTCTGATGAATCATATAGTCCTACGATTTCATCGACTAATAAAGTTATCAAATGAATTGTAATTACAATTGAAATGATTGAAAAGGATATATGAGTTAATATACGCTCTAAAGTTGAAAATATCATAAAAATTATTAAAAACGAGGAGCCTCAATTATAGGAATTGAAATCGGGAATTGAATTCATTATAGGGCTTACTCTTTTAGAAAAAGCCATGCCGCCACTCGGACTCGAACCGAGATGCTCTAGCACTGCTTCCTAAGAGCAGCGTGTCTACCGATTTCACCATAGCGGCTTATTCGAAATCATAATAACCTATTTTTATTCAATCGTCGAGATTGAGGCGGTTAATTCCATATTTTTTTAGGAAACATTCAAATTGATGACTAAAAGTTTGTTTCAAATCGTTTTGTTTATTATTTATTTATTTATTATTTTCATTTTAGGGTATCCGTTTTTTTAACTTAACTAACAACGGAACGGGATTTTTCGTTTCGTAGTTTATTACTCTACAGTCTCCTGAAAATAAAACGGAACGTTTGTAACTAGATAATTTTGACTTCAATCCATGGATAGAACTAAAAACAAAAATGGATTATCGAGTCAAGTCGATGGGGAAGGTGAGAATCCCCATCTTGAAAATGATAAAGCATACCAAAACCAAAGGTGAAACCTTGTGCTTGCGTTTATTCTTTTTTCAAACAAAAGAATACCATTCATTTTTTAAATTCAGTAGACAACCGAATTCTTATTTCTACTAAAAAAACAAAATAAATTCAATTTAATATTGTTATTGATCAGGTTAAAACATTAGAGAAGGGAAATAATTTTGTTTTATTAAATGTAAATGAAAAAAAAATAGTAATTTAGATTATTTTACTATTATTATTATATTATTTATATTATTTTGATAACTTCTAAAGTTTAGAAAAAAAAAACTTATAAATAAATAAAATTCTAACAAAAATTAGACTCTTTTTCGAATTAGACCGATCCAGATTATTTAGTCTATTGGTTTATTATTTATTTGTCACATAAAAAAAACTTTTTGAGCTACCGGTAGAAAGAGATTTCGCTAACGAAAAAGCTTTCAATGCTGCCCAATACCCCTTCCTTTTCCAACTATTTTTACGAATACGTTTTTTTGAACTAGAGGTGCGCTTTTTTGGAACTGCCATTAAAAAATGATAATAGGTTCGTCGGTTGGATGTGAAAGACATCTATTGTTCAAAATCAATTGTTCTTTACTATAATCTCTATCTAGTTATTCTCTAAATTACACTCCCAAGGTCTATGGAAAAATCGTCTAAAATATTACTAAGAACAATAAGATCTACTATGCCAAATAGAATAGATTGAAGTTGATAAAATCAAATTAAAATAAAAAAAAATACAAACAAAGGGGTTGCGTGTTTGCTTTCTTTTTTTGTCATGTTACATTCTTACATGTAATAAAATACATCGAAAGGTTTAAAAAACCAATACCTCTCCTAAAAAAACTTTAATAATTTTTCTTTTTCTATTATATTAATTAAATTGGTCAAGTTCGAAGAAAAAGTACACTTAATTTTCAAACTCGAATGAGTCTAATAGTTAATCGATTAAAATATACAAAATACTTTCTAAAAACCGTTTTATTGGCCCCTCCGTTTTTATTTTACATAAAAAAAGTGTGGGATAGCATTTCCTACAAATAGCTTTTATTGTAATGGAAGACAATCAATTAGTTCTAAAATGAATTCGTTAATGATTGGGAATAAAATAACCCAACTGCACTAAATAGGTTTTGTTTTATGGGAAATAGGTTTTATGGGTCAAGTTCAAGTTATGGTTCCTATTATTCGTATAAAATACTGTTTTTGCTGTCATTATTTATCCTTGCTCTAGAGATATAAAAAAAATTATTTTAATACGTAATAATTAGAAATACATAATAATTAGACCGAAAATGCAATTTTTAGTTTTTATCTTCATAAAATTTTACTTAAAAATTTAAATTTCATATTAACAATTCAATTCAATATTAATAAGAAACTTAATAATAAACAAAGTACATATTTATTTTTCACTCGTAACTTGTTCATATCATTTGACTAACCCTAACTCTTCATCTTCATTTGAAATAGTTGAAGTAGTTTGGAAAGATTCCGAATAATTAAGGCTGGAAAATTCTATATTATATTAAGTTTTATTTTATATATCTTAATTTTTTTTATTAATCGATCGCTTTCAAAAGAAAAGAAATAAGAACCGGTGAATCAGAAACATTAAGATAATTTTTTTTATTTATTTTTTTATGGAATATACATATCAATATTCATGGATCATACCGTTCATTCCACTTCCAGTTCCTATGTTAATAGGAGCAGGACTTCTACTTTTTCCAACGGCAACCAAAAATCTTCGCCGTATGTGGGCTTTTCCGAGTGTTTTATTATTAAGTATAGTTATGCTTTTTTCAGCCCATTTCTTTATTCAGCAACTAAATAACAATTCTGCCTATCAATCTGTATGGTCTTGGACCATCAATAATGGTTTTTCTTTAGAGTTTGGCTACTTGGTTGATCCACTTACTTCTATTATGTCAATATTAATCACAAGTGTTGGTATTATGGTTCTTATTTATAGTGACAATTATATGTCTCATGATCGGGGATATGTGAGATTTTTTGCTTATATGAGTTTTTCCAATACTTCAATGTTGGGATTAGTTACTAGTTCGAATTTAATACAAATTTATATTTTTTGGGAATTAGTTGGAATGTGTTCTTATCTATTAATAGGTTTTTGGTTCACCCGACCCAGTGCGGCGAATGCTTGTCAAAAAGCGTTTGTAACTAATCGTGTCGGAGATTTTGGGTTATTATTAGGAATTTTAGGTTTTTATTGGATAACAGGTAGTTTTGAATTTCGGGATTTGTTTGAAATACTAAAAAACTTGGTTTATAATAATGAAGTTAATCCTTTATTTGTTACTTTATGTGCCTTCCTATTATTTTCCGGCGCAGTTGCTAAATCTGCCCAATTTCCCCTTCATGTCTGGTTACCCGATGCCATGGAAGGGCCTACCCCTATTTCGGCTCTTATCCATGCTGCTACCATGGTAGCAGCAGGAATTTTTCTTGTAGCTCGGCTTCTTCCTCTTTTCATAGTTATACCTTACATACTAAATCTAATATCTTTGATAGGTATAATAACATTATTTTT